AATCATTGACTCAAACTCATTGTCGAATCCCATTCAGCAGAATATGGAGGTACTTATGGCGGAACGGGCCAATCTGGTATTTCACAATAAAGTGATAGATGGAACTGCTATTAAACGACTTATTAGCCGATTAATAGATCACTTCGGGATGGCATATACATCACACATCCTAGATCAAGTAAAGACTCTAGGTTTCCAGCAAGCCACTGCTACATCCATTTCATTAGGAATTGATGATCTTTTAACGATACCTTCCAAGGGCTGGCTTGTCCAAGATGCTGAACAACAAAGTTTGATTTTGGAAAAACACCATCATTATGGGAATGTACATGCGGTAGAAAAATTACGCCAATCTATTGAGATATGGTATGCTACAAGTGAATATTTGCGACAAGAAATGAATCCTAATTTTAGGATGACGGACCCTTTTAACCCAGTCCATATGATGTCTTTTTCGGGGGCTAGGGGAAATGCATCTCAAGTACATCAATTAGTAGGTATGAGAGGATTAATGTCGGATCCCCAAGGACAAATGATTGATTTACCTATTCAAAGCAATTTACGCGAAGGACTATCTTTAACAGAATATATTATTTCTTGCTATGGAGCCCGTAAAGGAGTTGTAGATACTGCTGTACGCACATCAGATGCTGGATATCTTACGCGTCGACTTGTTGAAGTAGTTCAACATATTGTTGTACGTAGAACAGATTGTGGCACTATCCGAGGGATTTCTGTGAGTCCTCGAAATAAAAATCGGATGATGTCAGAAAGAATTTTTATTCAAACATTAATTGGTCGTGTCTTAGCAGACGATATATACATAGGTTCCCGATGTGTCGCCTTTCGAAATCAAGATCTTGGGATTGGACTTGTCAACCGATTAATAACCTTAATAACCTTTGGAACACAATCAATATCTATTCGAACTCCCTTTACTTGTCGGAGTACGTCTTGGATCTGTCGATTATGTTATGGTCGGAGCCCCACTCATGGTGACCTAGTTGAATTGGGGGAAGCTGTAGGTATTATTGCGGGTCAATCTATTGGCGAACCGGGGACTCAACTAACATTAAGAACCTTTCATACTGGCGGAGTATTTACAGGAGGTACTGCCGAACATGTACGAGCCCCTTATAATGGAAAAATAAAATTCAATGAGGATTTGGTTCATCCTACACGTACACGTCACGGGCATCCTGCCTTTCTATGTTATATAGACTTGTCTGTAATTATTGAGAGCGAAGATATTATACATAGCGTGACTATTCCACCAAAAAGTTTTCTTTTAGTTCAAAATGATCAATATGTGGAATCAGAACAGGTGATTGCTGAGATTCGCGAGGGAACATATACTTTTCATTTTAAAGAGAGAGTTAAAAAATATATTTATTCTGACTCAGAGGGCGAAATGCACTGGAGTACTGATGTGTCCCATGCACCCGAATTTACATATAGTAATGTCCATCTCTTACCAAAAACAAGTCATTTATGGATATTATCAGGAGGTTCATGCGGATCTAGTCTAATTCTTTTTTCGATCCACAAAGATCAAGATCAAATGAACATACCCTTTCTTTCCATCGAAAGAAAATATATTTCTAGCCTCTCAGGGAATAACGATCAAGCGAGCCAAAAATTTTTTAGTTCGGATTTTTATGATAAAAAAAAATCCGGTATTCCCGATTATTCAGAATTGAATGGAATCGCAGGTACTAGTCATTATAATTTCATATATTCTGATATTTTTAATGAGAACTCGGGTTTATTAGCAAAAAGGCGAAGAAATAGATTTCTCATTCCATTCCAATCGATTCAAGAGCAAGAGAAAGAATTCATACCGCATTCAGGTATCTCAATAGAAATACCCATAAATGGTATTTTCCGTAGAAATAGTATTTTTGCTTTTTTTGATGATCCTAGATACAGAAGAAAGAGTTCCGGAATTATTAAATATGGGACTCTAAAGGCGGACTCAATCATCCAAAAAGAGGATATGATTGAGTATCGAGGAGCCCAAAAATTTAAGACAAAATACGAAATGAAAGTAGATCGCTTTTTTTTCATTCCCGAAGAAGTGCATATTTTACCCGAATCCTCTACCATAATGGTACAGAACTATAGTATCATTGGAGTCGATACACAACTCACTTTAAATATAAGAAGCCAAGTCGGCGGGTTGATCCGAGTGGAGAGAAAAAAAAAAAGGATTGAACTAAAAATATTTTCGGGGGATATCCATTTTCCGGACAAAACAGATAAGATATCCCGACACAGTGGCATCTTGATACCACTAGGAAGGGGAAAAACAAACTCTAAGGAATCCAAAAAATTTAAAAATTGGATTTATGTCCAACGGATCACACCAACCAAGAAAAAGTTTTTTGTTTTGGTGCGGCCCGTAGCCACCTATGAGATAGCGGACAGTATAAATTTGGCAACACTCTTTCCACAAGATCTCTTTCGGGAAAAGGATAATATTCAACTTCGAGTTTTCAAC